CCTATCCCATCTATCTATAAGAGTTGCTTGATTCGCCCCCATCTTTAATAGGACTGGACTAAGTTCGGGCAGATCTCCGTCCCATTTCACGGATGCATCGCATTGAGAATTGACTCGTCGGATTAACCACTTAGACGGAGAGTCCCCCGTATTCCATTTCATTGGCAACTGAAATAGATCTAAACGGATTGCGCGGTACCCCGGACCGAAGAAATTTCAAAATGAATTGAAAAGAATATCAATATAAGGCCCAGATGTAACCTGTGCGGAGCAAGCCTACACTGGCCTGCAACTGCTTTCTCATTGGCTCCATTAGGGTTCGTAGTCTCATCCTGAAAAGGTTTTTTTCTTTCTCCGGATATACTCTCAACTTTCCCTGCTATCCTATCAACAGGTCAGTCAATATCAGTAGTGGAGGAAGAAGAGTAGTACCCTTTTTTCAGTTAGTCTTAATAGTTTAATAATTCAACTAGTGGTCTTCTTGCCTAAAAAAAGGAGTCAGCCCAACATGGGCAATGATAGACAGACCAAAGATTTACGCAGTCCTTGTGTGCTTGCTTTGTGCACCGGCATAGCAGAATTCGAATCCGCTGGCTCAGATGAGTGGCTCTTGGCTTCGTAAACATATCTATGTTCTTGCTTTTTCACTACCAATGAGTAGGCAGCTTTGGATGCTTATGGAGATATGGCTTTGGTAAAGATCTGCTTAGCGTGTGCTTTCTCGGGTGCTACTTAGAATAGAGATAGTCAGACTCTAACTTGAGAATGTTATAGCGCTGTGAAATAAGGACATTCTGATCGACCCGATTGGCTCTCGTTCTGGTTTGGCGGAAAGGGGAAAAGCACAAAATCTTTCTTCCTGGTTGGTGTACTAGGGCGAGGCGAATCCCAACCCTTTCGTTAGCTAGCTTAGCTTTCCCTCTTTTCAATCTATATCAGATCCTCCATTACTTCTTCGCCAATACCTTTTAGCTTTCCTTTAGCTGCTACTTTTTCCCAGTCCACGCCCAATCAGAGTAGTCAGTGTGCCTGCTCCGTCCTTCTTTGACGAAATGGATGCTGTAGGAGAGGTTGGGAAGGAGGGACTTCGCTAAAGATGGTCTGTCTGTGCGCGAGGAAGGTCTTTTTCCTTTCTCCTTCCATTGCTTGACTAGGTTCGCTTTGCAAGGAAGGGAAGGCATCCGTGCAGGTAGAAAAAGGCGGAGGTCAAGCTATGGGCACAAGGAGGTAAGGTATAGTAAGTTACTTCTTCGTCTTTTGCTTGTCATTGGATTGGAAGCCGCAGGCGATGCCTTCTTGCTTGTGTAGTTGGCCTTGCCTGCTTAGTGCGGAAGTGCGTAAAGTAGGCTCATTCTTTGGTTTATAAAGATCTTGTAGTAGCCGAAGGTAGTCCGCTTGTTAGATTGAATTTCATCTTATATAACAACACAACCGGGGCCTTATTAATTTAGAGACTTTATCAATAGTATAAGTGGACCTCTCAAAGGTATAAGTAGACATTAGTCTTGCTGGTTCGGGCGGTAAGGCCCTGGGTAAGCTCGGGTTAGCCTGTCAGGGTGAATGCAGGTAGTGGATGTAGCTTTTCTTCTGAAGCGTCTTAGTTCGTAGCTGCCGAAGTGTAGCATTGAGGTGAGGAGCGCGCTAGCTAGGTGGAGTCTCCTTTCGGAACTACTTCTTTTCCTTTCTCTCTCTGCTATCCCATCCACTGAACTGTCAGTATCGAGACAAGTTCGGAATGTTGGCTGAGCGTAGACTAGTCTGTTCAGGCAGTCACAGGCTTGCTAAAGCTAAAAACGGAACTTAGCTTCTCACTGACTACATCAGAAGCGAAATCCTCAACTTCAAATACAATGCGAGCTGGAACGGGCTTGCCTTAGCTACTGTGGTGTACATATGCCAGGAATCGCACCATAGCCGGAGTCGATCGAGGGCCAGATCTTGATGTAGAAAGGAGCTCTCAAGCTGAGGCGGAGAAGAAAGCTTACGATTCTGTTGGTGTGAAGTGAGCTCTAACAATCGAAGCGGCTAAAGGAGCCTGCTTTGGTGACCCTACGAGGAAGTGTTGCTCATTAAAGTCAGCTTCAAACTTCCGGTAACCGCTTATCCCAAGGTAGGTGGGCTTAGATAAGAAATATAGGCATTTTTTCTCTATATCAATCCTTCGATAAAGCACTCAAACCAACGAGTAAGGAAAGGAGGCCTTGAGTTGATATTTAAAAGAAGGAGTTCGTCCTGGTGTGCTGCTTCCTTTCCTGCCACTACTTTTTGAGTCAAAAACTCCTCTTTGGTTTAATTCATATTCAACTTTCTCTAGCGGAATTAGACTTTCATTTCTATTTCTTCAAATCCAGCATGACATGTGTCAAGAATCAAAGAAAAGTTCGCAAATTGGCGAATTCAATGTTTCCATATCCCTCCGGGCAGGAAATCATATATTGAATAGAGGGTACTCCACCCCTGTAGAGGATACAACACATTGAAATAAAGGAATTGGTGGATCTCTCCCATCAGACAGATCAACGGCACCGGGCATGGGATACACAGGCAGGAGAGCCGATTTGACCGCGCAGACCAAATGAGCGAAATTTTTTTAAAGCGAAAGCGCTGTGCCAACTTGCGTACATGATTTATATGTGGATTTGATACTATAGTAAAATCCTCTTCATAAGTCCTTTCTTACAGGCTATTCAAGGTCTATTGGCTTTCTTGCTTATGCGGTACTTCGAAGGCTAAGCCTCGTTTATGCACCGAGAAAGATCGTCGGTAGGAAAGCTCTGTTATGCACCAACGACGGCCCCTTCTCTTTACCTTTCCCGTGCCCTACCTCATTCCTTTGCTGGCTTGAATTCCATCTCTTTTCTTCTTTGTTTGCGAGAGTTACTCATAGGACGACCCACCGGTAGACCAAGACTTGAACGGATAGAATCGTACTACCGCTGTCGATGCCGGTGCTGCTTGCCGACGGCCCTTCGCTTACTTCTCTGGAGTCAACGATGCCGCTTTTTCCGTCACGGAAACTGCTTGCTGTGCCCGGGTCAAGGAGATTCGATTTGCTTGGTTGGGTTCTTTGCTTGCTTATTCCACTTCTTAATCATCCTTCATTTCACTAATTCGTATTAACATGGACCTAAGATGAATTAGATAGGTTTTACACTTTTCTCAAAGAAAGAGGAAAGGTTGGCAGTTCAGGCTTCAGATGGAATTCAAGGAGAAATTCAATAAGACAGAGCTTCCTCTGAAATAAACCTACTTATTTGATTGATGTTCAGTTTCCCCCACTCCTAAGCTAAGTAAGGAGCGAATAAAGCTCTTTGAAGGACGAATGCTAAAAGAAACTATTTACGTAGTAATAGTAAGTAGTAGCGAGAACAGGAAAGGTATAATTGCATCAGTCCTTCCAATCAAGCAAGCGACCAACGATTGCCATCAAAGCAAGAAGTATAGACTATAGACTTGCAGGATCAAGTGGGAACTTGACAGGTCTCGCAGCTACTAAGCTTTCAAAAGGGCGGCGCCCACCTGCGCTTTGTGCAGAACTGAAAGCTTAACGCAACCGACATAGGTAATCAAGCAGCAATCGAGAGCCGACGGTCTGATTCCACCTAGTGGCGAATTAAACCAACAGAGAAAGCAACCCTAGTTTTTGAAGACTACCTACTCCGCCTTTTTCTCAGATTTCATCGTACTGCTAGTCGTTGTTATTCCCCGCTAACGAGTTTATCTGCAGTTCGCAATCATGCTTTATTCCCTTTTCAAGTTGGAAAAAAAGAAGTAAGACCCGTGTGAAGCTTTAGTTTCGTTACCGGCCAGAGCTCCTAGCCCTTTTGATTCTGTTTTATCTCAGTTAAACTCCACACCTCTATCAATTCATTCTTTGCCACATATCTCTTTCTTTTTCTTTGTTGCCTTTTGAAAGGAAAGCCCGTCCATCAAGTCTGTAGAGTTCCGTCCCGCTAGAAGTGATCCTATCTTGTTTGGGAATTTCCTTTGGTAATCCCCTTCTTCTTTACGGTCGATCTTTTCCTTTGCTTAGGTCCACTGTTCCTGTTCTGGTTGTTCCGAAGGTACGAACCGAGGCTATCTCATATAGCTGCCATTGATGGATCAAATCATTCTAAAAAAGCGATATGCTTAACACAAGCTTTTCTTTTTGCCTACTCCTGGAAAAGAGCTGATTCAATAGACAAGTCGAGCAGAAGGTTTGGAACCCAAATCCTACTGTCAAGAAAAAGGCTAAGAGCACTTATTTCACTTCTAGCTCGTTAGGGATGGGATTCCTAAGACTAAGACCGGTAATGCCGTATACTACGACCGGAAAAAAGAATTGACCTCTAGAAAACTCATTTTTAAGGTCTCTTTATGACCTTAAGGACTCTTTTAAAGTGGGTTAAAACCTCATTTCTTATAATAGAAATAGGATTGTAAATCTAAAAGGATTGGCGCATAGATACTACAATTTTGGAAAAAAAGGATCTGGTCTTTCACTACCAATTCCTTTCATTTTCGATTCGGGATGATGAGCCCAACCCTGCTGGACGTAGCTCTCTTAACCGGTCTTGAACTTGAATTGGATAGACCGAAGTCTTTCTTACCCATCCGATAATTTACAGACTCGGCTCTTTCAAATCCTCTCAACAATAATTGACCGTTCACTCATGCTTTCATGGGAACAAGGAACTGGAAGTCTGCTGTTACTGATCTGATCTTTTCTTTCCTGGGTGTGGACGAGACAAAGAAAAGTCTTCTTAGTCTTCCGCTTTTTCGATGATATCTATAAGAAGGAATACCTGTCGTAAGGTAAACAGGAGTTCCCGGCTCAAGCGAAATGATACCGGCTGAAGGTAAGTAAATTCTTTAGTTTAGGGAAGGAATCCACTCTAAAAGCTAGTCTTCTTTTATCCAAAGAATCCGATGCAGTTAGCGAGAGTCGTGGTAGTTCAGTTCGAAAGGAAAGGCAGTTCAGTCATCCGCGGGTAGAAATCCTAAAAAAGGAAAGTATGCTATCTCTCCTAGCCTTCTTTCTTGCTGTGATTCCATTTCCTGCACCAAGCCAAGTTAGCTCATCATAGGGCTTTTTCTTTTTAAGAAAGGCTTAAGTTCTTCCTTTATTAAGGTAAGGTCCGAGAGTAAGATGGCTTTTTTTTTCAGCTCTTCTGACTATGCTTTCCGTGGTAGCTAGGCAAAGTCCAGGTTATATCAAAGCAGACTACTTCCTGGTGGTTTAGTAAGGGCTTTAGGAAAAGGCGTAACTGCTCTTGTCGGAAGGGCAGGGCTACTATACTATATGGTAAAGATCTCCCACACCTGGACCAGGCTAAAAACGATGAGTCTTCTCTTTTCAGGGTTAGACTATATAGAACCAGAACAATAGACTGATTGACTGTGGTCAGGTCAGAGCCCTCTATTGTCTGTTGGAGGAGATTGATTGGACTTTATACCGCACCTTACTTAGTCTTCCGCTGGAACTGGATTCTCTAAAGCTTAAATAGAAGTACCCCTCGGGGGAGGATTGAATAAGGAATTTACTTCTCTAAATCTAAAAAGGAGAAAAAACAATTTCATCTGTATCTGGCACTGCTTTACTTGGCTTATCTAGTAGACTGTTTTTAGCTTTCACGTGTCGAGAGGGATAAAACCTTTAGCTTTAGCAAGTACTACTACTCCTATGTTTTCGGATAGTATAACCGATTATATGATGTTCTTTTCGCTCTTGGAGTAAGAAAAATATGTTTGAAAGGTGCGTAGCGGTGAAGTCAAGAGATTCCGGAATCTCTCTTTCCTGTGCTATCAAGAATAAGGAATAGCCAGCAAGGTCTTCTTCCTTATTATACGCGCGTGCAAGAGATTCTGTTTAGTGTAAGGTGCAAGGCGAAAGTCATAAATGAAATAGAACTCCCTGTCTCATTCCCGGCTAACCGTGAACAGAGTGAAGGGTGGGCCAAGAGCTTTTTATAAGGGGTCTTTTTTCAACAATATTCCCCGGGCTCACCTATATCCTATTTCTCTTCTAGCTGGCGGATTCTCTCTTATATCGATTTCTCAACTCATAATAAGTAAGGCACAGAGAGCTCAATGTAGGAATCGTGGAAAGGCAAGTAAACTACCTCGCTCCACTAGCTAGGTAACTCCTTTTTCTAACTAAGAAAGCAGCAAATCCTTGTTGCCTGCAAATAGGCTTTCTTCTCATTCCCTCCCCATTTTTCTTATATAGTCCGTATTTCAAGTAGTCAATATGCCAGTGCCTATTTATTCTCTTGCCCTTCCTTCTCTTGTGCCGGGCGTGTGATCGATTGGAAAGCTCCTTCCCCTTTTCGCCTGGAAGAGGGTCAGTCTCAAAGCAAATGAAAGCGGTTGATTTGATGCTCTCCGGAAAGAGCCAAAATAGCCGCGGATGCAGAGTTAGCACTACCCTGCTTCCATCCCCTATCTCACCTTCTTTTCCTATGTCGACGTTGTCATTTGGTCACTAACGGTCTAATTAGTCATAGTTTCCTTCTTCGGAGGGTTGGTTTGCCTTCTCATCCAGCTTGAGATCGGCCAGATGGGCTTTTGCTTTGTTTACTCGGAGTTCTTTCCGTCTAGTCTGGTTTGCTTCTTTGCGTTCACTCGCGGAGTTCTAGTTAGGTGAATTCTTTGCATCTATCAATCAAATGAATGCTAAAATTCTCTCACCAACCAAGCTATCCCAAGCTGATTTGGCTAAACAAAGGACTTGGTGATTAGTAGCTGGTTCAACAAGAGCAATTTGATCTTATTGGCTTGCTTATTCAACTCGTTTGAGTAAACCCCGTCTTCACTTCGTCCCTCTTCCCTTTCATCCATTACCGTTAGCGCAATAGGCTGCTCGATTTGCCATCTCGGCTCTTCTTGCCCTTTATCCCATGCCTGGGTAAATTCTTTTAACCCTAGTCAGTAGACTGGCCTTTCCTTGGCGATTGGATCCGTGAGTTCAATCAAATCGGATGTGGTATCGTATTTAATAGAAATGGCAGCTTTTAGGCGTGATCTATCTCTCTGCTTTTCATAGTCAAGATGTGCCCGTGGGATGAGACTTTAGGGCTTTAGGGAGAGACTCTCTTTCTTTCTCAGATTCAAATGCGGGACCGGTAGTAGGGGTCAACGTTTTTGCTGTTACAGAATCCCGTGCTACGGAATGAATCTAGTCACCATCCGATTTAGCTCTTTTAGTATGGACATGGCTTAAGGAAGCGAATGACTCGAGTTCAAGTAGTTCGGCTAAGCCGGCAAGAGAGATGGAAAGAGCGGATCGATCTCCTGCTTCCCGAATGCCTTGACTTACTAAAGACTGGAATGAACCATGAAATTGATAAGGAATGAGATTTGGTATCTACTCTAGATATGATCTTTCCCATAAAGCTAGGCATGAAAAATCCGTATTCCAGAGCAAGTCAGAAGACTAGCTATAAGGAAAGACTCTATTCCATATACCAAAGCCAAGAGCCAAGCTAACTCAATAAAGGAAGAAACCCTGCCAAAGCT